ACGAATAATATTACTAATTTCGTCGGCTCGAAGGGTTACCATTAGTCTTTCTTTATTCTTTTTCAGAAGCAAAAGAAAAAAAAAATAATGCCTAAACTATAAACAACTAAAAAGTTTTTAGAAGGGCTAATCAGTTATTTCTTCTATGGCCCCCAGAATGCCAATATTAGCACGGATCGTACGGAAATGTAACTCGCTATTCAAGCAACTATTCAAAGTTCCTAGAGCTCCTTGTAGGGCTTGTTGGAAAATTCGTTGTCGGACCTGATTAATGGCTCTTTGTTGTTCAAAATGAAGGGTTTCATTCTTGTAATTTTCTAATCGTTCCAAACTATCAGAAGTGGCATTAATCAAATTGACTTTTTCTCGTTCTATTTCAGAGTATCCATTCATTCGATACTCATCTGCTTCTATTTCGACTTTACGTAAGCGAGCCCTGGCTCTTTCGAGCTGCTCAACGGCCCCTCTACGTAATTCTTCCGAATTTCGAATAGTACTCAGAATCCTCTGTTTTCGATTATCTAATAAATCATTTAATGAAAGTAGATTAGATTACCATTAATTTCATAACTTCCATGATCTCTTCCCGAACCAAACATGAATCTTTCGATTCATTTGGCTCTCACGCTCAATTTTTTTTTTATATATGACTACTGCCATATCTTTTTTAATGTAATGAGCCTACCCTCTCTTTTCTGTTTGTATTCAATTTCTGTTTGTATTCAAAAATATCAAAACTGATACAAGGGCAGAATATTAGGAGGACTCTTCCGACTAGACCAGACAAAAATCTATACTATAATTAATTGTCAGCAAAGTTGTTTCTTTCTTTATTTATATTTGTTCTTTATTTCTTTTTACTTCTACTTCTCATTTTTTAGAATTATATTTGATTTTAAATCTATTTAAAATGAAAATGCTACTCAATTTTTTTCTTCAAATCCAAAAATTCCTTTTTTATACATAGCATAGGTTGTCGATTCGGCATTGGATAAAGAAAGGCAAAGTTCCTTTCTTTTTGTAATAAATAGTTGAAATTATTTTATTGATATGAGTGTTGTATATCAGATAAATTACCAACTATTCTTTATTTAAACCATTTCGGTACTAACGTAGTGGTAGAAAGAGTACCATTTTTGCCTGGACTTTAAACAGTTTAGTTTTAACCATGCTAATGATCTCACATTATTGGTTGATAGAGAATCAAAGTGGATTTACCAATGAATCACGAAATGCTATGGTTCTCGCATATGATTTCTTAATTTATTCAGAAGTAATTCGTTGAGATCGTGCAACTTTTTCCTATTTTTCATTCCTATAAATACCATAGAGAAAGTGCAGCTGGATGGATCCAGCCTATTCTTGAAATACACAACTCGCACACACTCCCTTTCCAAAATAAATCAATACACCAAGCACTATACTTAGATTTATTGGATTTGTTGCTAAAATATCGGTATTAAACCCGAAACTCCCGGCGGATGGCCAGTGGCCCAAGAAAACGAAAGAATCGGTTACATTTTTCATACGCTCTCCTCTTATAGATAGGACTAACAAAGAACAGAGTTCTTTTTGTATCACCTCACTCGCCCCTTTTTGATCGATTTCTTTTTATTAATTGAATTTCCACGGGAATATATAAAAAAAAAAGAATTTAATTTGCTTTAAATTTCTTACTTTTTTTAAGTTTCCAAGATGTTTTCTTTCATTTCAATAAGATACTTAATTATTATATTTTATATTAAAATTAGGTCTTAATTTTATTATATTAGGTCTTAAGTATCATATCGATTGAGATATATTTCGTTTGTTGAAAGAAAGGCTTCCAAAAAAGTAAAAAAAAAAGTTTTCTATTGTACTAAACTAGAGACATAAAGGAAGAAAACGAGCAGATCCTATAATTCCTCATACTCAAATCAGTACTGTACCTCCTGAGACATTGTCTCAACAAAATTAAGTAAAAGGTAAAGTGCTAATATAATTCGAAGAAGCAAAAGGCAATTTCGAGTTAAAGTTAAGTTAATAAAATAAGAAAAAAGAAGGTACTTTACTTAACTTATATTTAAGTTATCTTTCTAGTATTTAAGTTATATTTCTAGTTCTAGGATTAAACAAAAGGATTCGCAAATAAAAGTGCCAATGCCACGACTAATCCATAAATTGTTAAAGCTTCCATAAAAGCTAGACTAAGCAATAAAGTACCTCGTATTTTACCCTCTGCTTCTGGTTGTCTCGCAATACCTTCTACAGCTTGGCCCGCAGCAGTACCTTGACCAACCCCAGGTCCAATAGAAGCAAGCCCTACGGCCAATCCAGCAGCAATAACGGAAGCGGCAGAAATCAGTGGATTCATGGTAAGTTCCTCGAACCAAAAAAAAAAGAAATGGTTAATGATACAATCAACAAATAAATTATTACTTATTTTATGATTAAGATTCAGCAGTCAAAGTAACTAAGAACTACGAATGGAAAAAAGAATAAGAATAGTTCTGAATTATTGAACTAAATCGTCAGAACTATCTCGTTTCTAGTTTTTAACGATGATGGAGTTTTTAAAATGCATATGCATCCAGTTCTAGTTATTGCATTTATTTGTTCTGCTGATCCAAACCCTCTTTCCTTTAATTCTTCGTTCTTTACTATAACTATTATTTTACTATAACTATTATATTATTGAGTTCGTTTCCTTATTCTTTCCATAATAATAGACAAAAAAGACGGACTTATATTGAAACACATCTAAATGCACTGTGAGCTGCAATGAATACAATCAATATTCAATCAATATGATATACATTCAATTATTCAATAAATATATTAATATCAATAACAATAAAATAATATACAATAAATGTATAATCAAATATATAATCAATGTATATATACAATAGAAATTAATGGAACATATTAATTATAACGTAAGATATATATATATATATAATTTGTTATAATAACAATTAATATTGTTATATATATATATATATGTATAATATATACATATACAGAAATATACAGAATTTTGTACCTAACATATATAAAATAGATTCCAAATAATATTCTAATACATATATATCATAATGATATATGATTCTGTTATAGTATTATGATTATATAAATAATATATAGGATGATAGGTCTAGTGCCATATAACTAGTGAATATCGAATATCACTCTAATATGACATATACATTTGTTTCTTCCATAACGTAAAGCACCCGCATTTTATATTAAATCGGATTCTGGAATCATTCCTCGAAATATATTACAGGGGCTGAAATTATAGACATTACATAAATCTAGTATGACCCTCCCAACCTATCTTTTCAAAATTCCGCAATGTCGTCCATCTTTTCTCCTACAACTCTAGTCTGTAGAGCCTTACGTATTTATTATGTTTCCCAGCCAATCGGCTTATATGCATGAATTGGGACAAGCTAAAAAAAAAAGACTATTCTATTTGTCTATTTGTAAAGCTAGTTAATGATGACCTTCCATGGATTCACCTATATAAGCCGCGGCTAACGTTGCAAAAATAAGAGCTTGAATACCACTTGTAAATAATCCAAGAAACATGACAGGTATCGGAACTACTGAAGGGACTAAAGAAACAAGAACAACAACTACTAATTCATCGGCCAATATATTCCCGAAAAGTCGAAAACTCAGAGATAAAGGTTTTGTGAAATCCTCTAGAATATTAATTGGCAAAAGGATTGGAGTTGGTTGAATATATTTCCCGAAATAACCCAATCCTTTTTTGGTAAGACCCGCATAAAAATATGCGACTGACGTGGGTAAAGCTAAAGCAACAGTAGTATTTATATCATTCGTAGGCGCAGCTAACTCCCCATGAGGTAACTCTATGAGTTTCCAAGGTAAAAGAGCACCTGACCAGTTAGAAACAAAAATAAATAGGAACATAGTTCCAATAAAGGGAACCCAAGGGCCATATTCTTCTCCAATCTGAGTTTTGCTCAAGTCTCGAATAAATTCAAGGACATATTCAAAGAAATTCTGACCGTCGGTCGGAATGGTTTGTGGATTCCGAACAGCTATAATAACTGAACCCAATAAGATAGCAATTACGACCCAAGAAGTGATAAGTACTTGGGCGTGGATTTGTAAACCTCCTATTTGCCAATACAAATGTTGTCCTACTTCTACACCCGATATATCATATAACCCTTTGACTGTTTTAATGGAACATGGTATAACATTCATATTGTCCTCTCACAGAAATTGAACTTCAAAAAAGAATTTATTTTGATTCAAACATCTCTTTCTCAACTTACCAACTTGAATCAGTAATCGTATATTTAGGATACCAAGAAAGCATATAGGATACCAAGAAATCACATAACATCATAACATAATATCGATATTCCTAGTACTTTTTTTCTTTTTATCTCCCCCTTCTTTTATTCAAAAAAAAAAATAGTAATAAGCGATCCAATGAATTCATGGAGTCCAAAAATCGAATCTTATTATTCTTAATCATAATTTAATCATAATCAACGATTTCTTATATAGCTAGAACGACCCTCACAAATTGCGGATACTAATTTGTTAAGAACCAATCGGATTGAAGCTATAGCATCATCGTTGGCTGGAATCGAAATATCTGCGAGATCTGGGTCACAATTTGTATCAATTAAACAAATCGTTGGAATCCCCAAAATTATACATTCTCGAAGAGCCGTATATTCTTCTTGCTGATCAACGAGGATCACAATATCCGGTAACCCCGTCATATATTTGATCCCGCCGAGATATGTTTGCAAGGTAGATAATTTTCTCTTCAACATTGCTGCATCTCTTTTTGGGAGACGATTGAGTTTCCCCATCTTTTGTTCTGCTCTTAAGTCCCTGAACTTCTGAAGTCTCGTTTCCGTAGTCGACCAATTCGTTAACATACCACCGAGCCATTTTTTATTAACATAATGACACCGGGCCCTTATTGCAGCTGATGCTACTGAATCCGCTGCTTTATTTTTGGTACCAACGATTAAGAAGGTTTTTCCCCTACTTGCTGCATCAAAAACTAAATCACAGGCTTCTGATAAAAAACGAGCCGTTCTAGTGAGATTTGTAATATGAATACCTTTACGTTTTGCAGAGATGTAAGGAGCCATTTTAGGATTCCATTTCTTAGTACCATGACCGAAATGAACTCCTGCCTCCATCATCTCTTCCAAATTGATGTTCCAATATCTTCTTGTCATTTTTCCCACACTTCCTTTTTCTTTTTTTTTCACAAAGAGACAAGGTACCTGAAATAAATAATTGTTCCGATGGAACCTTCTATCGGGAATTGACCGTTGATACACGGCTCAAACTATTAATTTTTTTTAGTTTTAATTACTTAATTCTTTATTACTTAATTTTCTTTTTTTTTTTTACCAAAAAAATACTTTGACCAGATAGTCAAAAGATAGTAAAAGTAAAAGAATCTACTCTTAACTCTTAGGAATCATGAAATCACGTAAATGATTGTTCTGATGTCTCATGAAAATCTGTCTCATGAAAATTCTTTGGGACGTAAGAACAAAATAATTCTCTATGATGTAACAAAATATCTCTCATTTCCAAGTCGAATAGATTCTTTCTTTTGATTTCGAAATAAATGTTCTTGTCTTGCCTTGAACGGTGCACTAATTTTTTGAATCCGGTACCAACAGGTATAATCCCCCCCAGAACAACGTTCTCTTTCAGGCCTTTCAACCAATCAATACGACCTCGTAGAGCAGCTTTTGCCAAAACTCGAGCGGTTTCTTGAAAACTTGCTTCGGATATGAAACTTTGAGTATTCAAAGATGCCCTCGTTATTCCCAATAGGATTGCCCTATAAGAGATCGCTTCGTCCAAAGCGCGCCCCGCTCGTTCCGCCCGCAGCAATCCGATTAATTCCCCGGGTAAAAAAACATTAGACATTCCATCTTCTGAAACCAACACTTTTGATGTTACTTGGCGTACAATAATTTCTATATGCCTATTATGGATCTGTACCCCCTGGGATCGATAAACCTTTTGGATTTTATTAACCAAAGAGATACGACTTTGAGCTATAGTTAACTCAGCTCGAATCAACAATCCCCAGGGGGCCCCAAGAATTCTCGGTATACGTTCGTTCCAACCTTCAACTCTCCTTTCGAGGTTCATCGATATTGCATCAATCGAACGCACTTCTAAAATTTGTTCCACTTTTGGTAGACCCTGCGTTATGTCACCCGATCTCGATTTCTCATATATAAATGTAACTAATGTATCTCCTTCGTAAAGGATTTCTCCATAATGGCCATGAACAGTTGCTCCTGGAGTAGCCAAATAGGGCTTAGCGGATCTTATCACTAAAGAGTCAACATGAAGAATTAGAATTTGACCAGATTTTTTTACGTGTGGTTCGTGTTTGAATAGACATACATTTTCACAAATAAATTGTCCAAGGTTAATTATTGTAGATATCTCTTCAAAATAATCGTGATGGAGAAGGCGCCAATTCAAATGGAATGGATTTAAAATGATGTTACTGGATGGATCAGGATTATAAATCCTCCTATTTTCATCTATTAAAAAGTATTTAAGTACTTGAAGTACTTGGAGAGTCTGTTTAAAATTGTCAAGTAGCAAATATTTCTTTAACAAGATCTGATTATAAGTGATTAAATGGTAAGACGAATAAAAATTCGCTATTTTAGGTACAATAGTCCCTACGGGACCCATAATTGGGATTATGGGCTCGGATTCTTTTGTCATATTGTTATATTTCGAACGAACAATTCGAGAACAATTGGATGATGACAAAATTATTAAAGATTGGCATTCCTTATTTTGATTCAACAATGTACCAATACCAATAGTACCTTGCTGTTGAGTAAGTGATTTAATCTTCACCTTGGAATAAAAAGGATTGATATTGGTGCGATCTAATCCATTATTGGGAATCAATCCTGAACTTGTCCTATCATACCTTTTTCCGGTATACGAAATAGTGGACTTGACTAACTCAATTCTTATGAAATCGCGAATCAGATCATTTGCCCTTACCTCAACAAAGGAAGCATGAACCTCCTCTATACAACCATTTTGTTCTTGATCCCAATTCAATACTAAGCAAGTACGAACTAATTGAATACTTGTGTGAGAAATTCCTCGAATTGACTTGCCATTTCCATAAAGGATATAGTTGACAACTCTAAGTTGGAAATTATCCTCTTCCCGCAGAAGATCCTGAGGGAAAAGCGTTGCTAAATTTATCCCATCAGCTATTTCATATGTGACTACCGGTCGAACTGAAACAAAATACTTTTTCTTGGTAGGTGTGATCCGTTGGACATAGATCCAATTTTTCAATTTTTTGGATTCCTTAGCATTTTTTTCCATTTCCGGTGGTATCAAAATGCCGCTGTGTCTGGATATCTTATCTGCTTCCCCAGGAAAATAAATTTCTCCAGAAAAGATTTTCAGTTCAATATATTTTTTTTTTCTCTCCACTCGGACTAAGCCACCGATTCGACTTCTTGTATTTAAAGCGAGTCGTGTATCTACTCCAATAATACTATTGTTCCGTACCATTATGAGCGAAGATCCGGGTAAGATATGCACTTCTTCGAGAATGAAAAAAAACCGATCTACTTTCATTTGGTATTTCGGACTAAATTCTTTTGATCCTCGATATTCAATCAAATCCTCTCTTTTTATGATTGAATTGACCTCTAGGGTGCCATATTTAGTAATTCCTGAATTGCTTCTTCTGTATCGTGGATCATCAAAATAAGCAAGAATACTATTTCTACGTAAAATACCCTGTTTTGGTATTTCAATCGAAATACCAAAACAGGGTATTAGTTCTTTCTCTCGTTCTTGATCATATTGTAATGGAATGATGAATCTATTTCTTCGCCTTTTCGACAAGAAATAAGAATTCTCTTGAATAATAGAAGGGTATATGAAATTCCAATGACCATTGAATATAATTCGATCCGGTCTTGAATAGTCAAGAATTGAACTATCTTTTTTACTAGAAGTATCCAACGATTTATGTCTTACTCCATTATTAGTCATTAAGGGGGCAGAGATGTATCTTTCTTCGACAGAAAAAGAATGAACATTCATTTGATCTTGATCCTTGTGGAGCGAAAAAGACACTACACTGGATCTGCACGGACCTCCTGCTAATATCCATAAATGACTTGCCTTTGGTAATAGATGAACATTACCATATGTATATTCAGATGCATGATGGACATCGGTACTCCAGTGCATTTCTCCCTCTGATTCAGAATAAATATGTTTTCGGACCTTCTCTTTAAAATGAAAAGTGGACGTTCCGGCACGAATCTCAGCAATCACTTGTTCCGATTCTACATATTGATCATTTTGGACTAAAATCAAACTTTTTGGTGGAATATTCACATTATGTATAATATTCCGACTCTCAATAGTTACATACAAGTCCATAGAACATAAAAAAGCAGGATGCCCATGACGGGTACGTGTAGGATGAACCAAATCCTCATTGAATTTTATTTTTCCATTAGAAGGAGCTCGTACATGTTCGGCAGTACCACCCGTGAATACTCCACCGGTATGAAAAGTTCTTAATGTTAGTTGAGTCCCTGGTTCCCCAATTGATTGACCCGCAATAATACCTACGGCTTCCCTCAACTCGACCAAGTCGCCATGAGTGGGACTCCGACCATAACATAATTGACAGATCCAAGATGTACTCCTGCAAGTAAAGGGAGTTCGAACATATATTGGTTGTGCTCTAAAGGTTATGAATCGATTAACAAGTCCAATCCCAATATCTTGATTTCGAGTGGCAAGGCATCGTGGACCTATATATATATCGTCTGCTAATACACGACCTATTAGTGTTTGGACAAAAATTTTTTCCGTCATACCATTTCGAGGACTCACAGAAATACCTCGGATAGTGCCACAATCTGTTCTACGTACAATAATGTGTTGAACTACTTCAACAAGTCTACGTGTGAGGTATCCAGCATCTGATGTTCGTACAGCAGTATCAACAACTCCTTTGCGGGCTCCGTAGCAAGAAATTATATATTCTGTCAAAGAAAGCCCTTCACGTAAATTGCTTTGAATGGGTAAATCAATCATTTGTCCTTGTGGATCCGACATCAATCCTCTCATACCTACTAATTGGTGTATCTGAGATGGATTTCCTCTAGCTCCAGAAAAGGACATTAGATGCACTGGATTAGAAGGATCGGTCATCCGAAAATTAGGATTCATTTCTTGTCTCAAATATTCACTTGTGGCATACCATATCTCAATGGATTGACGTAATTTTTCTACCGCATGTACATTCGCATAATGATAGTGTTTCTCCAAAATAAAACTTTGTTGTTCAGCGTCTTGGACTAACCATCCCTTAGAGGGGATTGTTAAAAGATCATCAATTCCTAATGAAATAGATGTAGCAGTGGCTTGCTGGAAACCCAAAGTCTTTAGTTGATCCAGGATATGTGATGTATATGCCATTCCGAAATGATCTATTAATCTGCTAATAAGTCGTTTCATAGCAGTTCCATTTATCACTTTATTGTGAAAGACCAGATCGGCCCGTTCCGCCATAAGTACCTCTTATATTTATTCTGCTAAGTAGGATTCGACAATGGACTTAAGTCAGTGATTCGAAAACTTCCTTTCCTCAATCTCAACCTTGATTCACACATAAACTAAGAAATTATGATACCAGTCAAATTTGGAAGGACCGAATTTCTACGGGCACAGGCATCACCTAATTTCATTTCTTAGTTTACATAGTGTATGAGTAGGCTCGACAAAACCCCTGTATGGCTTCTTCTATTTCTCGATAAAAAGAAATATGACCAAGAGTGGTTCGAATGTATATACAACGTATTTCTTTTTTTACACTTCCCACTATTAGATAGTGCCCATAAATCTCCTGATAAGTACCCAAAGATTCATATTGAACTTCGATGGGAACTTCTCTTGATCCAATCACACGTTG